GCTCAATATCATCATACTTACGTGCATTATTAACCACTCCGATTGTAGAGCAGGTACTAATATTGCGGGTTTACGTATTTCAGTTAAAAGACCCGAAGTAGCAAAGCCTTGGGTAAAAATAGTACTTGAGGCAGTTATTGTGGTTAAATAATTTTTTCTTATTTTGAAATAAGGGACTATATGAATAAGGGAGAAACTCCATGAAAGAAAGATTAATGATTCATATAAATCACTTAGTGGGAAATGGCCCGAATAAATCCAACGAGTGATTAATAATCCTGTTAGACATAAAAAAGTAACTATCATCCCCTTTTCTGACGAATCATATGATTTTATGATTTCATTGCCCAATAAGGTTATCAAATTAATTGTAATTACAATTGAAACAATCGAAAAGGAAATATGAGTGAATATATGCTCTAAAGTTGAAAATATCATAAAAATGAAAAAAGGGAGGTAATCCCCTAAATTAATATTAATTAAGAATTATAATTATAAATCGGGAATTGAATTTATTTTTATTATAGGATCTATTGGGTCTGTTTTAGAAGATGGCATGCCGCCACTCGGACTCGAACCGAGATGCTCTAGCACTGCTTCCTAAGAGCAGCGTGTCTACCGATTTCACCATAGCGGCTTGCTCGAACTAATAATAGCCTATTTATATTCAATCGTCGAGATTGAACAAGTCAATTCAATCAAATAAGTTTTTTAGTAAAGATTCCAATTGATAAAAAAAATGAGTTCAAAAGTCAATTTGAAAGTTCATTAGTTTCATTTCTTTTTAGGGTGTCCGGTTTATTTCTCTTTTATCTTAGGGCTTTGACGTAGTTTATCCTATTCTAAAATCCAACTTTTGCAAGTAGATAATTCTCTCGATAAAAGAAAAAAACTCTTTTCATTTTTGTAAAGGTCGATGGGGAAAATAAGACTCCCCACCACAAAAATCTTAGTGAAAATCTACTACAAAGAAATAAAAAAATCTTTTATTTTTTTCTTTATTCTGCTTTTTTTTTAGAATTCAGCAAACAGAAGAATTCTTTTTTTTAGACATCTTATAAGATGGAAACCTGGTCTATTTCATATTGATTAGAATAGGGACTGCCAATTGTGAATTTGATATTAACATTAACAAATTATTGAGCCAATTTTTGAGTCAAATCCATTCCGATTATTCCAATAGTTTAGGACTTATTTGTTTGTCGTACAAAAAAACTTTTTGAATTCCCGGTAGAAAGAGATTTCCCTAATGACAAAGCTTTTAACGCCGCCCAATATCCTTTCCTTTTCCAAATATTTTTACGAATACGCTTTTTTGATATAGAAGTACGTTTTTTTGGAACTGCCATTTTAAAATCATTGTTATAGTTGGATGTGAAAGACATCTATTGTTCAAAACAAATTATTATTTATTTTTCATTATCTATTTTTTCTAGAAATAATATTCTCTTTATAAATTATAAAAAAGAAATATAGATATGTGAAAGATCCGTGAAAATGGGATCAAAAATTACTCGAAATAACAAAAATTTGATTCCATACAATATTCTAAAACCCAAAATTTTTGATTTGGAACTCTTAGTTCTCGTTCTTTATCTCTCAAATTTATATCTTTAGAATCTGCAGAATCTGCTAGGTCATAGAAATCAAACTTAATGATTTAATAAAATAAAGAAAGAACCTAAAAGACCTTGATTTTCGTCATTCTATACTTTATTTACATTTAATAAAATCCCTCAAAGGATTGTAAACTTTTGCCTAATCTAATAAAAAACTTGAGTCTTTTTTTAGTCAAACTCGAGAAAGGAATACACCTAAATTCAATTTGAAAATTCGAATGAGATTACTAATAAATCTGTTAAAGGATACCTGGTTTGATAAAAAAATATCTCAATCGTTTTTTAGCCTTTCTCGATAAAAAAAAGTTCATTTTAGATCTATAATATTCTAACGTTTACTAAGAAATCGTTTTGATTGAAATGGAAAACAATCAATCCCATAATGAATTAGTTAATGAGTTAAAAGAAACTAACTAAAATCAAGAGTTTTTATTTCATTAGACCTATGACCTTAGTTAATCCTATAATTCATATCAGCATCAAGTACTCTTTTTAGTGTAATTTTTTATCCTTGCTCTGCTCTATGAATATAAATTATTATTACGAGAAATTCTCGTAATAATAATTTATATTTGCATTTTCCTGTTATAAGTATTCGTTTTTATATCTAACTTGGTTATCTCATTTGACCAATTGTAACTTCTTGTTTTGAATATTTGAACGATTTTGAAAAGACTCAGAATAAATACTAATCTAAAATTATTAAATAAGTTAGTGCATATCTTGATTTTTTATTGACCTTTTTTCGAACGAGGTAAGATCCGGTGAATCGGAAACAATTAATTAAGAATAAAAAACTTTTTTTATGGAACAGACATATCAATATGCGTGGATAATACCTTTCCTTCCACTCCCAGTTCCTATGTTAATAGGGTTGGGAC